AAATAGTAATATGAATATGCGGAATTTATCAATCAACAAAAAGGTATAAATATAAATAATTTGATTTCTTTTTTTATTCAAAGAATAAATAAGTGTAAATAGAAATGATGAAATAAGAAACAACGGCCAATGTCATAAAAATGATGAATCATAAATAGAGTTTAGGTTCGAATTCCATAGATAATATGAATGGGATTGTCTATAATGATAGAGAAATACAACATCTCCGCATATATAATTCTTAATTCTTATTCATCTACTTTGATATATATTATATTAATAAAATAATATATTTCTATTTATTTTTTAAAATGGGTTGGTTAAGTTTGAAAATGCACTCATTGAATGAGTAAACAATTGAATTGGATTCGGTTGGATAGTACCAACGAAATCGAGTACTAATTCCCATTTCTTATTGAATTAACCGATCTACTTGCTATCGGACATTTTTTTATTTTTGTTTGCAAAAAAAATTTCGACATATAATACTTTATTATTATGAGAATCAATCCTACTACTTCTACTTCGGGTCCTGGGGTTTCCGCTCTTGAAGAAAAAAACCTGGGGCGTATTGCTCAAATCATTGGTCCGGTACTGGATGTATCCTTTCCACCGGGCAAGATGCCTAATATTTACAACGCTTTGGTAGTTAAAGGTCAAGATACGGTTGGCCAGCAAATTAATGTAACTTGCGAGGTACAGCAATTATTAGGAAATAATCGAGTTAGAGCTGTAGCTATGAGTGCTACAGATGGTCTGATGAGAGGAATGGAAGTGATTGATACAGGAGCTCCTCTAAGTGTTCCAGTTGGTGGGGCGACTCTCGGACGAATTTTCAACGTTCTTGGAGAGCCTGTTGATAATTTGGGTCCTGTAGATACTCGCACAACATCTCCTATTCATAGATCTGCGCCTGCCTTTATACAGTTAGATACAAAATTATCTATTTTTGAAACGGGGATTAAAGTAGTGGATCTTTTAGCTCCTTATCGTCGTGGAGGAAAAATCGGGCTATTCGGGGGGGCCGGAGTGGGTAAAACCGTACTCATCATGGAATTGATCAACAACATTGCAAAAGCTCATGGAGGTGTATCCGTATTTGGCGGAGTGGGCGAACGCACTCGTGAAGGAAATGATCTTTACATGGAAATGAAAGAATCTGGGGTGATTAATGAACAAAATATTGCGGAATCAAAAGTCGCTCTAGTCTATGGTCAGATGAATGAACCGCCGGGAGCTCGTATGAGAGTTGGCTTGACTGCCCTAACCATGGCGGAATATTTCCGGGATGTTAATGAACAGGACGTACTTCTATTTATCGACAATATTTTTCGTTTCGTCCAAGCAGGATCCGAAGTATCCGCTTTATTAGGAAGAATGCCTTCCGCTGTAGGTTATCAACCCACTCTTAGTACAGAAATGGGTTCTTTGCAAGAAAGAATTACTTCTACCAAAGAGGGATCCATAACTTCTATTCAAGCCGTTTATGTACCTGCGGACGATTTGACGGACCCCGCTCCTGCCACAACATTTGCGCATTTAGATGCTACTACCGTACTATCAAGAGGACTCGCTGCAAAAGGTATCTATCCAGCAGTAGATCCTTTAGATTCAACATCAACTATGCTCCAACCTAGAATTGTTGGTGAGGAACATTATGAAACTGCGCAAAAAGTTAAGCAAACTTCACAACGTTACAAAGAACTTCAGGACATTATAGCTATCCTTGGGTTGGACGAATTGTCCGAAGAGGATCGTTTAACCGTAGCAAGAGCACGAAAAATTGAGCGTTTCTTATCACAACCCTTCTTCGTAGCAGAAGTTTTTACCGGTTCTCCAGGAAAATATGTTGGTCTAACAGAAACAATTAGGGGTTTTCAACTGATCCTTTCCGGGGAATTAGATGGTCTTCCGGAACAGGCCTTTTATTTGGTAGGTAATATCGATGAAGCTACCGCGAAGGCTATGAACTTAGATGTGGAGAGCAAATTGAAGAAATGACCTTAAATCTATGTGTACTGACCCCTAATCGAATTGTTTGGGATTCGGAAGTGCAAGAAATCATTTTATCGACTAATAGCGGCCAAATTGGTGTATTACCAAATCACGCACCTATTGCCACGGCTGTAGATATAGGAATTTTGAGAATACGTCTTAACGACCAATGGTTAACAATAGCTCTGATGGGCGGTTTCGCTAGAATAGGCAATAATGAAATAACCATTTTAGTAAATGATGCAGAGAGGGGCAGTGACATTGATCCGCAAGAAGCTCAACAAACTCTTGAAATAGCTGAAGCTAATTTAAGTAGCGCTGAAGGCAAGAGACAAACAATTGAGGCAAATTTAGCTCTCCGACGAGCTAGGACGCGAGTCGAGGCTATCAATACAATTTTATAACTAGTTGTTGGTGCGTCCGAATAGAATATAGAAGAATAAAGAAAAAGAAATTTTGATTATACACCATATTCTATTTGGATTCTACCGATTGAATCCAATCAAGTGTAATCAGATTTTGGTGCAACAAGAAACAACTCAAAAAATAGAAAAAATAAGAAGTAGTAGGGTATGGAAAAGATAAAAAAAAAATCAAAAAAAGAAGGTGGGTAGAAATACTTATTAGATACCATTGGCTGTGCGGTATCTAATAAGTTCTACCTACTATTGGATTTGAACCAATGACTCCTGCCGTATGAAAGCAATACTCTAACCGCTGGGTTAAGTAGGTCATTTATTATCATAAAGAAAAAAAAGGAACCCGTCACATTGATAGATTATAGATGGAATCTTATTTCTAAGCAATACCCTTGACAGGAAACAGATCAGAGAGCTATCATGTCAGATTATGCAATACTCACCTTGACAAGAATTTATATAATGATAAAATATTTATCACAAACACAAGGGCCATAGCTCAGTTGGTAGAGCACCTCGTTTACACGCGCGCCAATGTTTTTTCAGAGGAGTCCATCATGTAATCAACAGAATTTATCTTAGTAAAAAGTCGACGTCTTACTCCATGGATTCGAAGGAACAAGAGAACAATAGCCTGACAAATGGTTGGTTGGTCCAATTGAGGTCCCAATTTAGGCGCCAAGAAATAGAACCCATCATTGATTTGATAATTGATAAGGTGAATATTCAGTCCATTCAATGCTAGGCATAATGAGTATAAGTACCTCAAAAAAATCTCTTTTTGTCCTATGAACTTGAAGGTGTATGAAGTTTCATATTTGATGCTTTGGGCAGAGCGATAGAGACTCCATTTAACTTAGGTTGATATAGGCCGAAGGCAGACCTACGTCAAGATAACTCTTTTTTGAAACACTTTGGTATTGCTACTGAATAAAAATAAAGAGTCAGAGCACGCGGAGCCATCTCGTTATCTTTCTGTTAAGAAAAAGGATGGCGGACTCGCTGATATTTATATCAGTTGATGAAAGAGCCCAATGCAAAAAAAATGCACGTTGGGTCTTTGAAACAGTTCGAATCATTTTGATAATAATAAGTTTGATCTGTTTTACCGAGAAGGTCTACGGTTCGAGTCCGTATAGCCCTAATTTTTCATTAATGTAAATTTCCAATTCAAAAATCGTAATTCGATATATCATATATATCATAAAGTAATAAATAGAATCGAGTAATCGAAAAATACAAATTTTAGGAGGTTTCAATTTTCAATGAAGTATCCTCCTAAATTTACTAGACGATTTCGTATCGTTTATAGTAATGAATGTCATTTTTCTTAAATTGAAAAAAAGAAATCTATTAGAAAAATTTATTTTTATTTCTTTTGGTTATATCAGCTTAGTGTTTGGATTCTCACCGAAGGTTTTGGCCGCGGGGAGCCACAATCCAGGACTAAGCCTTGGTTCCCCCTAGCCCGGATCGAACCCCTTGAAGATCGGCTCGCTCAAAAGAGCATCCGAGAAGAACGAGAGGAATTGTCAAAAGACATGAAACGGATGGCGATGAGGGTCCAACACAGCAGGATACAGATGGTGCGTGTATGCGCGAATAGGAGAATAAACTATCTCCCATTCCATTCATTCGTCAAATTAGAACCGAATTTCGAATTTTGGTTTAGATTCTATGTAGATCAAGAACTACATGAGTTGCTTAACTTACTACGTGAGTTTGATTATAATTGTCAGTCATGGATAGATTCTCCATTTTATAGAGACATAGAATTTCCTCAGCTCTACGAGGTGGAGAGTGCCGTCGCCAAGATGCCCGGAAATCAAGCCCAAACGATTTTGGGAGAGCCCATTGAAACGCTTACTTCTTTATCAACCCAGCAATGAGCAAACTTAGCCAAAAAAGCAGGTTATTCAATAATTAATTCAATTATAAATAAAATATTTGATCATCGAAAAACTGAAAGGCATTTACCCAACCGACGGTTGGGTAAATGAACGAGGAGTCCGCGAAAAAGCCTTTTCAAAAAATATAAAAAATTCCATCCATAAAATGGAAGTTCCAACAACAACAACAACAAATCCCCATTCTCTTACCGGGGTCAACCAAGGGAATTTCCCCAGTTTTCCACAATTGGAAAATAGAGCAAATTCGAATCTTTAAAATTCGATCCAAAAAGGTAAGTGACCGGTAATTGTTCTTATTTTATTTGATACATTTCGGTGAGTAATATTCGTGAATTAGGTGAAGGAAGGTACGGAAAGAGAGGGATTCGAACCCTCGGTAAACAAAAGCCTACATAGCAGTTCCAATGCTACGCCTTGAACCACTCGGCCATCTCTCCTAAAGAATCTTATGATTATGACCTAGAAAACGAGTAAATAGCGAGTCATTCATTGTATTGCAGTCTTCATCTTATTGCAGTATAGGTATGCCTGATCAATTATAAAAACAATAGAAAAAAAAATAGAAAACGTTTCATCAAAGAAAGATCTTCCTTCGGGGGTTCGATGGATAAAAAATCTTTTTTTATTGTTAAAAGAAAAGACATTACATTAAAAACAAAAGATATATATCTTTTATTTTATCAATAAGTAGCCTTTGTTATGGTTATAATATTTATACCGAACCAAATTAAACCAAGGAATTGGAACGAATCGAATCGTCTGATGGATTCATATTTTATACTATGATTCCAGTTAGACAGTGTTTATATTTATAAAATGATTCCATAGGAATTCAAAAATAGCTTTCTTTCCAGTTTCAGAACTACTTACTTTTACCTCATGGATCTATTATAAATTCTGGAATCATACCAGGGATTTTTTCATTTTGATTGTATAGTGTATACACGCTATGCACACAAAATAGTTATTCTATATTTTATCATATCATAAAATCATAATTAGATTATTCGATTATTTGATTCTTTTTCCTCTTTGGATCATAATCCAATCAAAACTAACTCCTCCAGGTATCCTAATTTGTAGGAAAAATTCCTTGATTCTTCCACTTAGATGAAATAGAACTAGTTCTGTTCATTGGTATACTACTCCATTGGTTTGGCTGACATCCAATCGGATTGAAACCTTTCCTCCTATTGATTCCTGTGAAAAAGGAACAATTTGAGTGGAAGGGAAGGCCCACATCTTTTTTTAGAATGAGTCTGTTTTTATGTTATTTCGTACTGTAAATTCCCTTTTTGTGGGATTCTTTTCCCCCGAGAGGTAATGCGAAGAATTATCGAATGGATTGTTAACTATGCCTAGATCGCGGATAAATGGAAATTTTATTGATAAGACCTTTTCAATTGTAGCCAATATCTTATTACGAATAATTCCGACAACTTCAGGAGAAAAAGAAGCATTTACCTATTACAGAGATGGTGCGATTTGATTTTTTGATTGATTTTTTGAATTTCTTTATCATTTTCAGTTTTACGAGAAAGCCATATGATTCATTCGGGATAGAAAGAAAACTATTATTGAAATAAACCTACGCTTGTTGAAGGTGAAGTTTGAAAATGGAACAACCCCTTCTGTCGTGTATCCTCGATTGATGCAGCCTCAGACGCTTTCATTTTGATTCGAGTCTTAAGCGAAAGGTTACACCTATGGGTTCTGTATTCCAGGTCAATCCCACTCTACTAGTACCAATGGGCGGCATAGGGGAAGAAGCGCTACACCTAGGAATCAACAACACAAAAACTTTGTTATAAATTATCCCCTTTCCTTATCGGGATCGGGACTACCAAGAATGGTTGGGACAACAAACATCCATCTCGTTCGTACTTTGGATACCCGTATAACCATCGAAGACCGTTGAAGTGACTAATTCCTGAAAATAGGGGGCGTTGAGGACAAAAAAATTGTTGGAGTTACCTTTTCTATATAGCACCAACGCCCTTGGTGTTAAGAAAATACCTCTTGCAGTAGGGTTGGCTAGAGATTTCTTGTAAAAACGCTAGCCCCTCTCAGTTTATAATGAGAATATTTCATTTTTATTTCATGGATTATTATCATTATGCACAGAAGGGAGGAGCCGTATGAGGTGAAAATCTCATGTACGGTTCTGGAACGGGGATTCTTTGAATAGAATGAACGACCGTAACGGATGTCAGCCCAATCCGAAGGAAATTATGCGGAAGCTTTACAAAATTATTACGAAGCTACGCGACTAGAAATTGATCCCTATGATCGAAGTTATATACTCTATAACATAGGCCTTATCCACACAAGCAACGGAGAACATACGAAAGCTTTGGAATATTATTTCCGAGCACTCGAACGAAATCCATTCTTACCGCAAGCTTTTAATAATATGGCCGTGATCTGTCATTACGTGCGACTATCTCCACTATAGAAAAGAGGAAAAAAGAGAAAATAGGCTAGTAAAACTAAATACTACAAATAAAAAAGAAAACGGGCTTTCTACATAAGTATCGTACAAAACAACGATTTTTATTAGCTGTAGAAAAAAAAGAGACTTCATATAAGCCGAAATATGAAGAAATAGATATGCCCATTTTATTCTATGGATAAAGGATCCAATTGTTAGAGGAAGCACCGTAAAGATCAATTTGCGAGGTTTTGGGCCGATACAATAAGAACTGCTTACTTATGTCATGATATGAGATAAAAGTTAGGAATCAACTTATGTGATAGAGTCGATCCACTAAGGTATTAAGCAGCGGTGTAGCATCAGATCCCAAAGATAGTAAGCCCTTTCTTAATGGAGGAAAGTCTTTTTCAAAGATTCTATATGAATTTCTATATGAAACCGAGATAGTTACCTTTCAGAAAATTATACCGATAGCGGAGGATGTCTATGTTTCATTCTTCTGAAGGTGGGAGAAAAGATAAAACTGATTAGTAATCAAAATTCAAGTTTGAAACTCATGTAAATTAAATTAATTAATCTCTTCTGGTTAAGCCGATAAAAAATGGGATAGATTTACGAAAAATCTTATTCATTTCGATGGATTGGATTAGGACGGGACACAAAAAAAATAATGAATTGCCGAGCCGTATGAGGTAGGAAACTCTCAAGTACGGTTCGAAGGAAAGGAATTTACCCACCGATT